TACATGTCTTATTCTTTTAAATAATCCATATTTGTAGCAATGAAATACTATTGTTCCTCCCCCAAATGATAAATGATTGATTACAAATATATATGATCCATATTCTCTATAAAGGACCGGAAATGCCTTGCTTACGTATCATTGGAAAGTGCATTAACATAAATACGGCAGTAAGAAGAGGTAATACAAAAGTATGTAAACTATAAAAACGAGTCAAGGTAGATTGTCCTACACTAGCACTTCCGCGTAATAACTCTACCAAAGACGATCCTATTACAGGAATAGCTTCAGGTACACCTGTTACAATTTTTACTGCCCAATAACCAATTTGGTCCCAAGGTAAGGAATAACCAGTTACACCAAAAGATGCGGTCAATACAGCCAAAACTACACCCGTAACCCAAGTCAATTCGCGAGGTTTTTTAAAACCACCAGTGAGATACACACGAAATACGTGCAGAATCATCATTAAGACCATCATACTTGCCGACCATCGATGAACTGATCGGATTAACCAACCAAAGTTAGCCTCAGTCATTATATATTGAACAGAAGCAAAAGCCTCAGTAACGGTCGGACGATAATAAAAAGTCATAGCAAACCCCGTCGCTACTTGGACTAAAAAACAAGTAAGTGTAATTCCTCCTAAACAATAAAATATGTTGACATGAGGGGGAACGTATTTACTAGTTATATCGTCGGCAATCGCCTGAATCTCAAGACGTTCTTCGAACCAATCATAGACTTTATTGAGATAGGTAAACCAAGGGAACTCCCCCCTGAGAACCGTATATGAGAATTTCATCTCGTACGGCTCAAACAGAAATACCCCAATACTGGTTGTAACGGAAACGGATATGTGTAATAGAAAGTTTGAAACCTCTTAACTTAATCCTATGATTCCAATCTTCTCTGAAGATAAGAAAAAGTAGAAATCCGAAAGCTATTCTTTGTGGTTATAATGCCAAAATCTCAAGTCGGCTCACTCGTCTTTATCTTGATCGTTACAGGCCTCTTGAATATTCTATTTACTTAATTTTTTCTTTTATTTGTGTTATTTTTTATTTGTGTGTGTAATGCGACTTTACTGCTGTCTTCTTTATTATTCTTATTGATAGGAATTCTCTTGTTAAGACCCTATGAATCAATTAAAAAAAACCTCAGATTCATACCAGAACCACGATGATTGAAAAAAAAAAACCTTTAATCTAAGCCCAAAAATTCCCTGAGTAAGAACTACTGGATCATCACATATTCAATGAATAGATATAATGAAAAAAATCCAAAGAAACGTTTGTCCTTTGATCAAAATAAAGATAAGCGGTGGCGGTTTGAAAGAATCAAAATCTTTCGATTTATTATAACTTAACTTCTAACTCTTTGAAAAAGATTTTTAAGTCCGGTTGCGAGGTCTAAATATTAAGTATGAATCATAGTTCTAATACTTTCGAATCTATTTTCTATATTCCGTGCTCCAGATACTAGAATAAATATCTGATGGGGTAAAACCATCTCTATCAAGATGACAGATCTATTTTATGTTCTGTACTATCAATAGGATCAATTATAACAAGTCACACACTCATATTCCGGAAATACAGAAACAAAGAAATTCCACGGTCGAACTACCAAATCAAAAAGGAATGGGCTAAAAATCAAAGACCTAAATGCTTAACTTTACTTTCTATTGAAAAGCTAGTTAGTCGGTTCTTGTGAATCTAATTCATAGAAATTCCGTCCAGTAAAATGGACGAATTATAAATCTCCAAAATAATAGATAGAAATATCGCAAATAGAGCCATTGCAACACCCATCAATGGAGTAGTTCCCCACCCCGGAGCTACTTTACCATATTCTGAATTCAATGGTTTCAATAAATCCCCTACAACAGTTCGTCTTGGACCAGATCTAGAACTACCCTCAACGGTTTGTGTAGCCATAAGTCCTATTTTTTATTCATTGAGATCTGTTGACTTTGTATACCATTCCGCTGTAAATAAAGGATCTTATCAGATCCATTGTGGTCTTGAAATTATATAATAATGGAAACAGCAACCCTAGTTGCCATCTCTATATCTGGTTTACTTGTAAGTTTTACTGGGTATGCCTTATATACTGCTTTTGGGCAACCCTCTCAACAACTAAGAGATCCATTCGAAGAACATGGGGACTAGTTGAAGTAATGAGCCTCCCAATATTGAGATATTGGGAGGCTCATTACTTCAATTGAGATAATTAAAAATCATTTCATCTTTTTAGTTGGAACTTTAGGGGGTTCTCTAAAAAAGATAGCGAAAAAAATTATTCCTAAAGTCGAGACTAAGAGGAATGTATAAACCAATGCTTCCATAGATTTGATCGTGGTTTACAATTATAGCTTTCATACCTGTTTTTGGGGGATCCTCTCCCGGATAAAGAAAAAGAAAGAACAAGAGTAAAACAAAATGCAATGATTCAAATCAAGATTTATCCGGTTCCCTATGTCAAATTCAAATCACAACAAAAACAAAATAAAATAAAGTCGAAAAGGAACAAAAGAATGTTCTATCAGACTACTTGTCTTCTTGTAGTTGGATCTCCAAGTTTTTGGAATGCTCCAAATTCTACTTGAGCATCCAAATCTGGGTCGATACCAGCAAAAACATCTCTGAATAAGGTTCTAGCACCATGCCAAATGTGTCCGAAAAAGAAGAGCAGAGCAAACGAAGCATGTCCAAAAGTAAACCAACCTCTTGGACTGCTACGAAAAACACCATCCGATTTCAAAGTAGCACGATCTAATTCAAAAATTTCACCCAATTGAGCACGTCTAGCATATTTTTTCACAGTAGCGGGATCACTATAACTGACTCCATTGAGTTCGCCACCATAGAACTCAACAGTTACACCTACTTGTTCGACACTATACTTCGATTCTGCCCTTCGAAAAGGAACATCGGCTCTAACAATTCCGTCTCCGTCTACCAAAACAACCGGAAATGTTTCAAAAAAAGTAGGCATACGACGTACAAAAAGTTCACGCCCCTCTTTATCTCTAAAGATAGGATGTCCTAACCAACCGACGGCTATTCCATCTCCATTGTCCATTGAGCCCGCTCTAAACAATCCCCCCTTTGCCGGATTATTGCCGATGTAATCATAAAAAGCTAATTTTTCAGGAATTTTAGACCAAGCTTCTGATAAACTTTGATTTTCGGCTAGCCCAGCACCAACTCTTCGATATATTTCTTGCTGGAAGTATCCCTGATCCCATTGATAACGAGTGGGACCAAACAATTCAATCGGGGTAGTTGCTGAACCATACCACATAGTTCCAGCAACAACAAAAGCTGCAAAAAAGACAGCAGCGATACTGCTGGAAAGGACGGTTTCAATATTTCCCATACGCAATCCTTTGTATAGACGTTGGGGTGGACGCACACTAAGATGGAAAAGGCCCGCTAATATGCCCAATGTTCCTGCTGCAATATGATGAGAGGCTATTCCCCCCGGAACAAAAGGATCAAAACCTTCCACACCCCATGCGGGATTTACGGGTTGTACCCTTCCGGTTAGTCCATAAGGATCGGACACCCATATTCCAGGACCATACAATCCTGTTACATGAAATGCGCCAAAACCAAAACAAGCCACCCCTGCAAGAAATAAATGAATTCCAAAAATTTTTGGCAAATCCAAAGAAGGTTTTCCTGTACGTTCATCACAAAAGATTTCCAGATCCCAATAGACCCAATGCCAGATAGCCGCCAAAAAGCACAAGCCCGAAAACACAATATGTGCCCCGGCCACACCTTCGTAACTCCAAATACCCGGATTCGTTATAGTCCCCCCTGTGATACTCCAACCGCCCCACGAATTGGTTATTCCTAAACGAGTCATGAAGGGTATAACGAACATACCCTGTCTCCACATTGGGTCAAGAACAGGATCAGAGGGATCAAAAACTGCTAATTCATATAGAGCCATCGAACCGGCCCAACCAGCAACCAGAGCTGTATGCATTATATGGACAGAAAGCAAACGGCCGGGATCATTTAATACAACGGTATGAACACGATACCAAGGCAAACCCATGAGAATACCTCTTATATCAACAAAAAATAGACACTATGTAACTTTATTGCACTGGAAAAAATTATACTATGGACCCCCCCTTTTTTTTTTCAGTAGATTCTCTCGGGTAAAGGATTAATATTTGTTCTAGTTTTTTAGTAATAATGGAACAATTATCTTCGTAGGAACAAAAAGAAGCAGATCTATTCTATACCCGATAAGTAACAATACGCAATGGTGGGGGGGGGTTGCCCTATTTTATATGAGTGTTTATATCAATGAATGCAGACATATTTGTTTATCACTCAAAGGACCTATTCGTAAGAACTTTCCTTTATTCATTTGGTCTTCCCTTTTTATTTATGATTTATAAATACAATATGATAAAGACAAATCATTTTTAACACAATAAACCCATTCTTACGTTTCCACATCAAAGTGAGATATTCTACTTCATTCTTTTTCTCCATTTAATGCCTATTGGTGTTCCAAAAGTACCCTTTCGAAGTCCTGGAGAGGAAGATGCATCTTGGGTTGACATATAGTGTGACTTTTCAGATATATTGAGCCATATGGGATTTCCCCGTTCTCTCCCCCGATCGAGATATCCTCTCTTTCACCCCCAAAAAGATTGATTGAATCATCAAAAATTTTGAGCGTGAAGTGTAATGAAGTGCAATTAGATCGATTTTTTGGTTTTTTTTGGGGGGGGTATCCAGATTACTATTCTAAATTTAGAATAATTTATGGTTGGCTTGCTTGGACCAATAAAGTGAAGCATCCAGGCTCTGTTTAGAAAAAAAACCAATTGGTAATATATCTACGATTACTACTTTTATCATGTCATATATTTTGCAGAAAACATGAAATAAGAAATTCAGAAAAAGGGAAGTCGTAGCAAAAAGACGTGGTATTGCAGTATTTGTCCTATATGTGCAAATCCAAATCGGGCAGATCTTTACTCCGAGTAGGAACAGAAACCTAAAAGAATTAAAGAATTGAAGAAGCTCATTCAGAAACAAGAAAATTACATTGCGATTTGGATCCGATCTCGATGAAAACAATACATCAATGAGAAGTTAGTTCAATAAGGTTAGTACATTATTTTTTTTTATTTTTTTTTTTTCTTATATCTTATATTCTATTATAATAGAATATAAATTAATATAGATATAATATAGATATATAATATAGATATAAGGGGTCAAAAGTCGTCTTTCTTGAAAAATGTAAGAAAAAGACCTTTCGTTAGAAGTTCGAAAAAGTCCATTATGAAAAAGGAAAGAGCGTTGAAATTTACACATTGATTCCTTTTTGCGATTTTTGGTGAACCGTATGCATCAAAAGGTGCATGTACGGCTCTTAAGGGATAAAATTGTATCCTAATCAACCGACTTTATCGGGAAAGACTACTTTTTTTAGGCCAAGAGGTTGATAGTCAAATATCGAATCAACTTATTGGCCTTATGGTATATCTCAGTATAGAGCACGATAACAAAGATTTGTATCTGTTTATAAATTCTCCGGGCGGATGGGTAATACCCGGAATAGCTATTTATGATACTATGCAATTTGTACAACCAGATGTACAGACAGTATGCATGGGATTAGCCGCTTCAATGGGATCCTTTATTTTGGCAGGAGGGGAAATTACCAAACGTCTAGCATTCCCTCACGCTTGGTGCCAATGAGTCTTTTCTTTCTCAAATAAAAGACTATGCCTTCGCCATATGAATATTAAGTAATAATAGCATGGCACTTCGAGTTCGATATGCAAATTTTTTTTGTTTTTTTTTTCAAAACCATTCCAT